AATGAACGATTTGAACACCTATTGATTCTAACAACTGATTGCAGGGTTGATCATTCGGACCTTTCAATTCATAGATGTGGATCTCGGACCTATGAATGGGGGTATTCCCGATACTCACAAAGAAAAAGGGAAGTGACTTGGACAAAAAGAGAAGTGACTTGGACAAAAAGAGAAGTGACTTGGACAAAAAGAAACGAAGTGACTTAGACAAATCTTGTTTGTCGATAGCCTCGGACCAATCAATCGAATATTGATTCATACATAATCGATCGAACACTACTTGAAAACGGTTCTTCTGTTCAGAAACGAAATGTTCCAAATGTTCCTGGAAATTCTTGCTCCCATTGGACCATTTGTATCTATATGCATCAGGATCCCGATTCATGGATCTCTCGGTTCGAGAAATAAGAGGATCAAACCATTTCTTCTGACTCTTTTTCAAATTCGATAAATGTTGGTTGATCGTATATTTCATTATAGTTATATGATTCAGAGTAGCATTTCCTATTTGATCCCTTTGAATTCCATATTCGAAGTTGCGATCGGATCTATTCATTAAAAAGAATCGATTTGATACATTTCTTATGTACTCATAGATGCTATATTGGATTTGAATCAGATTTCGGATCAATCTATATTGATTGACTGCCTCCATGATGTTGTTGCTAGCAAATACCGCTGTTTTTAGTTTTGGATCTTCCAAATCATTCCCGCAGTAGATCCGGACCGATTTTTTTCTGATCCTTCGATAAAAAGATTCATTCTCCTCATAAAAAAGAGGAGGTAGAACCAATAAAGATTTCTTTTTCGATTCATCTCTGGAGTTGAATACCTCATTCAAGAATTTTTTTTGATCCAACCCGTAGGAATCAATAGAAAAGGCAAATCCCCTATGATACACCAGATCCGGCTCGGTTATTGATAGAGTGAATAGATCTGCCATTTCTTGAAATCTCTCTTCTGATTCAAAATCGTGGTGTAACGTGTAGCCCCCTTTGTTCCGGTCATGGAATAGATGAAATAAATCCAAAAATAGATTGATTTTCAAGAATGAAATCTTATTGGAACTGTCCATATCTGGTTCATCCTTCGGAACCATATCACATCCCGGATCTGATGAAATAGGATGAATTGAGACGGTATTTTGTAAATACGTAATTATCTTGAGTATATCAACCATTTCTTTATTTTCCGATCGCCTGGAAGGGACAAAAGAAACATCTTGTTTTTTCTTCAAAAATTTCTGATCTCTAGTGGACCTCTCAGTAGGATTCGAACCCAGATGAAGTTCTGACCATCTGTCAGAGAAAAAAGAACGACTTGTAGGATTCCCAAGAAATTCTTCGATTTCTTTCGGAAGCAGATGATTATTCATCTGCTTCTCACGTTTCGTGAATAGCCGGGACATTGAGGAAGATCCAAAAAGGCATTTCGGGAATCGATCTGATTCTATCTCTGTTCGTTCCGTTTGAAGAAAGGAAGGATCCCAAAGAATCGATCTTTCTTTTAGTTGCTGAATCTCTGTTTGATCGATCAATGTGTGATATTCTGAATCCTCATTTCTAATGGAATTGAAATGATCTCTGGATTGATCAGAAGATCCTTTCGATTGGCTAGAATCTGTTACTTGAACGAAAATAGATCTTGTGGAATCATATTGAATATTTGACAATACATTCCGTACCCTGCTAAAAAACCGATCCTTGTTTACCAACCACACATTGTCTAACCAAATCCAATTCTCTCTCGATACGTTCCTCAAAAAATCCGATTCGTGCTGATTCTTCCCCCAACTAACGAAGAGATCTTGGCGGAATTGCCACATATGAAATTGAGCACAATTTTGCAAAAAAATACCCCACTTGTTTCTCGAGAAGAGATGGGAAACGTGCTCAATATCATTTGATTGAATAGTTGCCTCAGCTCCTTGTTGTTTGAAGAAACCCTCCCCTTCAATTGGTCTTTTTTCACGAAAAGCAGACATGAGATAACAAATCAAGTCTTTCCCTAAGATTTCGAATAGCTGTCCCGAATTCAAGTTGATTATGTTTCGCTTCTTCCTCGGAGAAAGACGATCAAACAATTCCCAATCATGGTCCTTGCGGATCGGATCATCCGTATAGGATAAAAAAAGAAACTCCAGATATTTGCTATCTTTCTCTTTGAATGAGATCTCAATTCCAGCTACGATTTCATTAGCTATCTTACAACTAGAATCCCTCTTTTTTCCGATCCGGTTCCTCCACCACCGCGAACCCCGGTTCGATTCAGGCATGATACACTTTTTATTTATTGGGAGAACCCAAGTACTCTCTTGCGGATCCATGAAACAACTCTCAGAAATCTTTTTCCCTTTTGGAAGATACAGGAGCGAAACAATCAACCTATTGATATTGGAAGACCAAAAAGATTCTTCCAATGTCTCATTTCTGGGTCCAATGGAATTCATAGGTATAGGAAGAAGCCCCATCAAATAGAGATTTTTTCTTTCGACCGTCTTTCGATTGGTAATACGAGATATAAGGACCACTACTACAAGCAGTACTACACCTTTGATCGTGAAATATCGATTGCTTGTTGAACCCCGTGAATCACGTGAAAGTAGGATACTCCAAATTCGGGGGTCAAAGAGTTTCATAAAACGTTCTTGGTGGAAAAAAATGTTAGTGAAAGATCCCACTGAATCGAATTTGATCCATGAATCTAAAAAATAGTGAGAATTCTTGATCTCTCTCAATATCTCTCTCAATTCCAAGATCCAGGATTTGAATTGATGTCGTTTCATTGATTCCTCCTAAAGATTTTCATTGATTCCTCCTAAAGATTTCATTTCAATTGGAATTTGGTTATTCACGATGTACGATGAGCCCTGTTAAGCATCCATGGCTGAATGGTTAAAGCGCCCAACTCATAATTGGCAAATTCGTAGGTTCAATTCCTGCTGGATGCACGCCAATGGGAACGTTTAATAAGTCTATTGGAATTGGCTCTGTATCAATGGAATCTCATCATCCATACATAACGAATTGGTATGGTATATTCATACCATAACATATGAACAGTAAGAACTAGAATTCTTATCGATACTGGAACTCATAGGGAAGAAAATGGAGTTATGGATGGAATCAAATATGCATACAGAAAAAAGTATTCGGTTATTGGGGAACAATCAATATACTTCTAATGTCGAATCAGGATCAACTAGGACAGAAATAAAGCATTGGGTCGAACTCTTCTTTGGTGTCAAGGTAATAGCTATGAATAGTCATCGACTCCCGAGAAAGGGTAGAAGAACGGGACCTATTATGGGACATACAATGCATTACAGACGTATGATCATTACGCTTCAACCGGGTTATTCTATTCCACCTCTTATAGAGAAAAGAACTTAAAGCAAAATACTTAATAACTTAATAACACGGCGATACATTTATACAAAACTTCTACCCCGAGCACACGTAATGGAGCCGTAGACAGTCAAATGAAATCCAATCCACGAAATAATTTGATCTGTGGACAGCATCATTGTGGTAAAGGTCGTAATGCCAGAGGAATCATTACCGCAAGACATAGAGGGGGAGGTCATAAGCGTCTATACCGTAAAATCGATTTTCGACGGAATGAAAAAGACATATCTGGTAAAATCGTAACTATAGAATACGACCCTAATCGAAATGCATACATTTGTCTCATACATTATGGGGATGGCGAGAAAAGATATATTTTACATCCCAGAGGGGCTATAATTGGAGATACCATTGTTTCTGGTACAGAAGTCCCTATATCAATGGGAAATGCCCTACCTTTGAGTGCGGTTTGAACTATTGATTTACGTAATTGGAAGTAACCAATTAGGTTTACGACGAAACCTAGAAATCAATCACTGATCCAATTTGAGTACCTCTATGGGATAGACCTCAACAGAAAACTGTTGAGTAACGGCAGCAAGTGATTGAGTTCAGTAGTTCCTCATAGAAAATTATTGACTCTAGAGATATGGTAATATGGAGAAGACAAAATTGTTTGAAGCACGCACAGAACCGGAAGCGCCCCTTGTTTCAAAGAGAGGAGGACGGGTTATTCACATTTAATTTGATGGTCAGAGGCGAATTGAAAGCTAAGCAGTGGTAATTATAAAGATCCCCCGGGGGAAAAATAGAGATGTCTCCTACGTTACCCGTAATATGTGGAAGTATCGACGTAATTTCATAGAGTCATTCGGTCTGAATGCTACATGAAGAACATAAGCCAGATGACGGAACGGGGAGACCTAGGATGTAGAAGATCATACATGAGTGATTCGGCAGATTTGGATTCCTATATATCCACTCGTGTGGTACTTCATCATACGATTCATATAAGATCCATCTGTCTAGATATCATCATATACATCTAGAAAGCCGTATGCTTTGGAAGAAGCTTGTACAGTTTGGGAAGGGGTTTTTATTGATAAAAAAGAAGAATCTACTTCAACCGATATGCCCTTAGGCACAGCCATACATAACATAGAAATCACACTTGGAAAGGGCGGACAATTAGCTAGAGCAGCAGGCGCTGTAGCGAAGCTGATTGCAAAAGAGGGCAAATCCGCCACATTAAGATTACCATCTGGGGAGGTCCGTTTGATATCCAAAAACTGCTTAGCAACAGTTGGACAAGTAGGTAATGTTGGGGTGAATCAAAAAAGTTTGGGTAGAGCCGGATCGAAGTGTTGGCTAGGTAAGCGTCCTGTAGTAAGAGGAGTAGTTATGAACCCTGTAGACCATCCCCATGGAGGCGGGGAAGGGAGAGCCCCAATTGGTAGAAAAAAACCCACAACCCCCTGGGGTTATCCCGCGCTTGGAAGAAGAAGTAGGAAAAGGAAAAAATATAGTGATAGTTTTATTCTTCGTCGTCGTAAATAGGAATATTGAAAATAGCATTTTTTGAATTTGAAATAATGTGATGGGCGAACGACGGGAATTGAACCCGCGCGTGGTGGATTCACAATCCACTGCCTTGATCCACTTGGCTACATCCGCCCCTTATCTAGCTAAAGGATTTTCTCTTTTTTCCATTCATCATTATTGTATTTATTCTTACCTTCATACTTAGATCGAGATATTCTATTGGACATAGAATGCCAATCTTTAAAATGTAAAAAAAGGAGTAATCAGCTGTGGCACGTTCACTAAAAAAAAACCCTTTTGTAGCTAATCATTTCTCGAGAAAAATTGAAAAACTCAACATGAGGGAGGAGAAAGAAATAATAGTAACTTGGTCTCGGGCATCTACCATTATACCTAAAATGATTGGCCATACAATCGCTATTCATAATGGAAAGGAACATTTACCTATTTATATAACAGATCGTATGGTAGGTCACAAATTGGGAGAATTCGCGCCTACTCTGACTTTCGCGAGACATGCGAGAAACGATAATCAATCTCGTCGTTAATTTTTGAAAAAAAAATAGATACTTATCATTCATTGGAGGGGGATAACCTTATGATAAAGAAAAAGAACTCGAATTCGGGTAGAGAAGTAAAAGTTTTAGCTCAACATATATGTATGTCTGTTTTCAAAGCGCGAAGAGTAATTGATCAAATTCGCGGGCGCTCTTATGAGGAAACGCTTATGATATTGGAACTTATGCCTTATCGAGCATCTTATCCTATTTTAAAATTGGTTTTTTCTGCAGCAGCAAATGCTAGTCATAATATGGGTTTGAACGAAGCTGATTTATTCATTAGTAAAGCCGAAGTCAATGGAGGCCCTTTTGTGAAAAAATTAAGACCGAAGGCTCGAGGACGTAGTTATCCGATAAAAAGACCCACTTGTCATATAACAATTGTATTAAAAGATAAATCAAAATTCTTTTTAGATGAATTTAAGATTTAGATTCATATTTAGAAAAAAATGAATGGAAAGATATTATAATATAATAAAAAATATGGGACAAAAAATAAATCCACTTGGTTTCAGACTTGGTACAACCCAAAACCATCATTCCTTTTGGTTCGCACAACCAAAAAACTTTTCCGTAGGTTTACAAGAAGATGAGAAAATACGGAATTGTATCAAGAACTATGTACAAAAAAATAAGAGAATATCCTCAGGTTTCGAAGGAATTGGAATTGCACGTATAGAAATTCAAAAAAGAATCGATTTAATCCAGGTCATAATCTATATTGGGTTTCCTAATTTATTAATAGAAGGTCGAACACGAGGAATCGAAGAATTACAGATGAATGTACAAAAAGAATTGAGTTCTGTGAACCGAAGACTCAACATTGCTATCACACGAATAGAAAAACCCTATGGACATCCTAATATTCTTGCAGAATATATGGCTTCTCAATTAAGAAATAGAGTTTCGTTTCGAAAGGCAATGAAAAGAGCTATTGAATTAACTGAACAAACAGATACAAAGGGAATTCAAATACAAATTGCAGGGCGTATCGACGGAAAAGAAATTGCACGTGTCGAATGGATCAGAGAGGGTAGAGTTCCTCTACAAACAATTCGCGCTAAAATTGATCATTGTTCCTATACAATTCGAACTATCCATGGAGTATTGGGCCTCAAAATTTGGATATTTGTGGATGAGGAATAATAGGCCTTTATTGATCTTGCCATTCTCTATCCAGTGATTTAACAAAAAATTAGAAACTTTTTCCATTTTTTCCGTTAAATCAAACAAAAAGAAAAAATTCTAATTCTATAAGGTTGAATAAAAAAAAAATGAACCCTTTTTTAATATAATTGCTATGCTTAGTGTGTGATTCGTTAGTTTTTTCTTTAGAGTTTATAGTCGGACTTCAAAAAAAAAAAAGACCGACCCCCACTATTAACTCAATAACTACTATATAAACATAAACTAAAAACTAATAACCAACTTATTGCTTCGTATTGTCGAGATCTCAAGAAAAAGTCACTATATGACTGGATTAATCATATAGTCGTAACAACTGCAATTTTTCCATAAAAAACAAATCCGATTGTGGATTTTGAAGAAAAAAATAAATAAAGGGATGCGGATAAATGGAAAGGTGATAGAAAGAGAGAACAAAAATATCAATGATATATGATTCCAATATGTATGGTCTATGAATCACCTCATAAAAGGCAGTGTGATAAAGCATTAATATTGAGAAAAAAAAAAAAATAATGAAGAGCCTCGGGTTAATAGAAACTGAGGAGATTAACTCGGGAACAGATTTTGTTGAGAGCTCCATTGCAGAATTCAGGCCTAACCATTAATGGAGAAGCTATAGGAACGACGAAACCTGTGACTATATAAGATTCTATTAAAAAGAATCCTAATGATTCATCAGGCGGGATGGCGGAACAAACCGAGAACAAATTGATTTACTTTGAGAGGTCATGGATTGATCCTACGAATGAAGCAAGAAAGAGTCAATATTCGCCCGCGAAACCCTTATTTATTGGATTTCAATATTGTCTTGATTCAATCAAAGTAAAAATAAGGATTCAATATATATAAAAAAGAAACATTATATATATCTATAAATACACACATCTAGCCATATATACAGCTTCTTATGTAATAAATGAAATATCACTAAATAAATGAAATATCACTAAATCCCATTACTTAATTTAATGTATTAGTTATTAAATACATGTCCATCTGTAATATTATTGAATCCTTTCATTCGCGAGGAGCTGGATGAGAAGAAACTCTCATGTCCGGTTCTGTAGTAGAGGTGGAATTAAGAAAAAACCATCAACTATAACCCCAAAAGAACCAGATTTCGTAAGCAACATAGAGGAAGAATGAAAGGAATATCTTGTCAAGGCAATCATATTTGTTTCGGCAGATACGCTCTTCAGGCACTTGAACCTGCTTGGATTACAGCTCGACAAATAGAAGCAGGGCGAAGAGCAATGACACGATATGCACGTCGTGGAGGAAAAATATGGGTACGTGTATTTCCCGACAAACCTGTTACAGTAAGACCTACAGAAACACGTATGGGTTCCGGAAAGGGATCGCCCGAATATTGGGTATCTGTTGTTAAACCAGGTCGAATACTTTATGAAATGGGCGGAGTCTCAGAAACTGTAGCCAGAGCAGCTATTTCAATAGCTGCGTGCAAAATGCCTATACGAACTCAATTTGTTATTTCAGGATAGAGATGTAGAACTAAACATAAACAAAAAGGGTATTGAGGATGAAAAAACAACCATGAGTTTTTTTTTTCTAGACAAACACTATTTCTTCTTTTTCCTCATTCTTTGCATTGAAATAAAAGATTCAAATAAAAATGATATGATCCAACCTCAGACCCTTTTGAATGTAGCAGATAACAGCGGAGCTCGAAAGTTAATGTGTATTCGAATCATAGGAGCTGGTAATCACCAATATGCTCATATTGGTGACGTTATTGTTGCTGTAATCAAAGAAGCGGTGCCCAATATGCCTCTAGAAAGATCAGAAGTAATTAGAGCTGTAATTGTACGTACATGTAAAGAACTCAAACGTGACAACGGCATGATAATACGATATGATGACAATGCAGCGGTTGTCATTGATCAAGAAGGAAATCCAAAAGGAACTCGAGTTTTTGGTGCCATTGCTCGGGAATTGAGACAGTTGAATTTTACTAAAATAGTTTCATTAGCTCCCGAGGTATTATAAAGATTCATAGATGAAACTATGATATAGTTTATGATATAGTTATAGTAGGATGTCTGAAATAGATCCAATTAGTAGATTGTGTCTCACGCATATACTTTTAATAATTAATAATGAATTTAATAATGAATACTTTGTTTGAAGTATTCAACTAAAAAAAACATGTTGATTATATCAAAATTAGGAAGTACCAATAATTATAATTCGTCATGGGCAGAGACGCTATTGCTGATATAATAACTTCTATAAGAAATGCTGACATGAGTAAAAATAGAACGGTTCGAATAGCATCCACTAATATCACCGAAAACATTGTTAAAATACTCCTACGAGAAGGTTTTATTGAAAACGTTCGGAAACATCAGGAAAGTAACAAATCCTTCTTGGTTTTAACCTTACGTCATAGAAGAACTAGGAAAGGAATATATAGAACTATTTTAAAACGTATTAGTCGGCCTGGTCTACGAATCTATTCCAACTATCAAAAAATTCCTAAGATTTTAGGTGGAATGGGAATTGTAATTCTTTCCACTTCTCGAGGCATAATGACAGATCGAGAAGCTAGACTAGAAAAAATTGGAGGAGAAATTTTGTGTTATATATGGTGATCCTCCTCCGGTATCCTAATTTTATCTCTAACTTCCTATTTGTGAAATAGAGAGGAAAAGTGAGTTATATAACTCTTCCTCCATTAGTTGATATTTCAAGGGGGTTGCCTGGAATGAAAGAACAAAAATTGATTCATGAAGGTTTAATTACTGAATCACTTCCCAACGGTCCGGGTCCGTTTAGATAATGAAGATCTAATTCTAGGTTATATTTCAGGGAGGATCCGACGCAGTTTGATACGAATATTGCCGGGTGATAGAGTTAAAATCGAAATAAGTCGGTATGATTCAACCAAAGGACGTATAATTTATAGACTTCGCAACAAAGATTCGAACAATTAGATAGATTCTTTTGAAAACATTCCTTTCATGGAAGGTACAATTCGAAGCTCAAAAATACAAGAGACTTATTTTCTTCCAAGGAATAGATTCCAAATTAAGGTAAGGAGTGAGAAATATGAAAATAAGGGCTTCTGTTCGTAAAATTTGTGAAAAATGTCGACTGATCCGTAGGCGCGGACGAATTATAGTGATTTGTTCCAATCCGAGACACAAACAGAGACAAGGATAATCTTTCTAAAGTTTCTCAAAGAGGGACTATGTAAAAATAAAGGATCTGTTTTAACATGAAATGGATATCTCCGTATCTTTCTATATATTTCTGATTCATATTTATGAGATGCTAAATTATGGCAAAACCTATACCAAGAATTGGTTCACGTAGGAATGGACGTATTGGTTCACGTAAGAA